GCTCAATTCAATCAAGTCCGTAGCGTCTACCAATTTCGCCATATCCCCCTCGTTTTATTCTGGGATCCCGTCCATTTTGATTATATTCTTTTTTTTCTCATTCCGGCTAAAAACCTACAATTAAATTAATTAGATCCCGATCCGATATGGGAAAAAGTCTCCCCTTTGAATTCTTTCTTAACCTCTTGTTTAATGGCTATCATATCCGGGTTCAACTATAAGAGAACCAGAAATGATTCTATCATTGATGTACCCGCAATTCAACATGGATAACTATATCCTACCTTTATCCCCGTCTCCTCCAATCCCTTTTACCGCTCGATCCGGGATAGTGAAGGGTCCGTATTTATTATTCTTTTTTGGCCTATATCTTATCTTTAACGGAGACAGGTAAATTGGGGAATGTCCTATCTTATGTAGGATCCTATTTCATTCTTAGGACAGAACTAAATAAATTAGAATAAGCTAAGATCCGAGCAGCTCCCTGAATTCATATGCACTCACTTTTTTATGCGGGCCCACTTAGCTCAGGGGTTAGAGCATCGCATTTGTAATGCGATGGTCATCGGTTCGATTCCGATAGCGGGCTTTTGTCAATATCTAGGATTCAGAATAAGTTATTCAAATGGAGCAATAGCGAAATCTTTTCTTTTCTATTGCAAATTCTTTTTTATTTTATTGGAGGATCTATTACGTCTCGTTCCAATTCTATTATGAAGAAAAAGCTTATTGGTCATTATTATTGGAGCGATGATCTCTCAAATCGTTGGGACTTCCCATATACATATAGAAAAAAGAATTCTATATAATCCGGATATTGATTGATACAATTCATCTTTTTTCTCTTCTTACTACTTCACGAAATTGAGCTTCGTTTTTAGTTTAGTTAAGTCTTAAGGTTTATTAATATTCTATAAAATAAGGAGTCTTTATGTCTCGTTACCGAGGTCCTCGTTTTAAAAAAGTACGCCGTCTGGGAGCTTTGCCCGGACTCACTAGTAAAAAACCTAAATCCACAAGTGATCGTAGAACCCAATCCCGTTCAAGAAAAAGATCTCAATATCGTATTCGTTTAGAAGAAAAACAGAAATTGCGTTTTCATTATGGTCTGACGGAGCGCCAACTCCTTCGATATGTTCGTATCGCTGGAAAAGCCAAGGGGTCAACCGGGGAAGTTTTACTCCAGCTACTTGAAATGCGTTTGGATAACATTCTTTTTCGGTTGCGTATGGCTTCCACTATTCCTGGAGCCCGGCAATTAGTTAACCATGGACATATTTTAGTAAACGGCCGTGTTGTGGATATACCAAGTTACCGATGCAAATCCGGCGATGTTATTACTACGAGGGATGAACAAAGATCCAAAGCTCTGATTCAAAATTCTATGGATTCATCCTCACACGAGGAATTGTCAAACCATTTGACTTTCGACCCATTGCAATTTAAAGGAGTAGTTAATCGAATAGTACCTACTAAAAGGGTCGGTTTAAAAATCAATGAATTGCTAATCGTAGAATATTATTCCCGGCAGACTTGAACCCCAAAAAGCCGGGCTATTTTACCCTTTTTAGGAAGGAAATCAAGGGGTTTTATTGGGTACGAGTTTTCCCATTCACATATTACAAATGAATGGATCGGCCTTGTATGCTCTTTTCATTCCTTATGCGCTCTTTTTTTTTTTTGCGTTCTTTTAGTATGAACGTAATTAGAAATACAAAATTTCTAGGAGGAAGAGTCTTTTCCTCTTAGAGTGATCTATCAGTTGATATTGCATTTGATACTTTCTGTGGTGGGTGACATTAGGGAATTAGTTGAAGGTACGGAAAGAGAGGGATTCGAACCCTCGGTAAACAAAAGCCTACATAGCATTTCCAATGCTACGCCTTGAACCACTCGGCCATCTCTCCCACAAAGTCACATTCATTATATGATTGAAAACCCAAATGAATGGCGAACCGAGTCACTCATTGCAGTACAGGTACAACCGATTCATTATTCAACGGAGTGTCTTACGTCAATGATCAATTAGATATCAATAAAATGGTTCCTTGTCAATATAACAACCACCCCATCCATCTTATCGAGATTTGATTTCTACCCGATTAAATTAATCAGTTCAAACCAATTAAATGATGAATCCTTTTTTGTATCATCCTATGATTACATTACATAAAAAATCAAAGATTTCTTTGAATTGAAAGTTTGATTTCTTTCCTATTTATCAACAACAAAACCTATCCCGTATCAGCAATACATACAATAAATTAATGAACCATTTTCCTCTTATCATTTTCCAATATATACGAGGTGCACAAAAAAAAAGATAGTAATTTTGTTTTCATTATGGAATGCTTATTCCACTTTTTTGGATCATAATGAAAAAAAAAAAGGTTTGATTCTTTCATTTTGATGAAATGGATCGTTGATTGGTATACTACTAAATTGGAATTCAAAATCCAATCCTATTCAAAGGGTTCCTTGTTTATGCCTTCCAAAAGAGAAAAATGTGAATGAAAGATCGGCCTTTTGAAATCCTTGGGTTTTTAGTACTTTTTTTATGTCATTTAGTACCATAGAATTCTTCCGTTTGTGGGATCAGTTACCCGCGGGATAATCAGAATAATTAGAAAATGGATTGTAAACCATGCCTAGATCTCGGATAAATGGAAATTTTATTGATAAAACCTCTTCAATTGTAGCCACTATCTTATTACGAATCATTCCTACAACTTCGGGAGAAAAAGAGGCATTTACCTATTACAGAGATGGTGTGATTTGATTCCCCCCCCCCCCCCTTTTTCCCCCCCCCCCCTCTTTTTTTTTTATTTGCTATTCTTTTTCTTACGAAAAAGAGACACGATTATGTATCGAGATCAAAACGATTATTAAAAAAAACCTACGCTTGTTGGAGGTGGAGTTTAGAGATAGACCAATTCCTTCTGTCGTGTATCCTCGATTGATGCAGCCTAAGATGCTTACATTGTAGATTCTAGTATTGAGCGCAAGGTTCCACCTATAGTTCTAGGTATAGGCTCGGTATTAAATGTCAATTCCACTGGACTAGGACCAATAGTCAGCATAAGGGAAGAAGCGCTACACCTAGGAATCAACAAGACGAAAACTTTGTTATAGAATTCCCGCCCCTTTCTTCTTATTGGGATGGGGACTACCAAGAATGGTTAGGACAACAAACACCCATCTCGTTCGTACTAGGGATATCCGTATAACCATCAAAGATTGTTGAAGTGCCAAATTCCTGGATAGATGGGGCGTTGAGAACAAAGAAATTGTTGGAGTTAGTATTTCTATCTAAGAAAGACCAACACTTTTGGTTTTGGTCTTCAGAAAAGAACTCTTGCAGGAAGGCTGGCTATAAATTTCTTGTAAAAACACTAGCCCCTTCAGTTCATAATGAGAATATTTAAATTTTCCATGGATGGATTATTTGCCTTATTTTAGTACTATGTGCGCAAGGGAGGAGCCGTATGAGATGGAAATCTCACGTACGGTTCTGAAACGGAGATCCTTTCAATGAAAGGAACGACCGTAACGGATGTCAGCTCAATCCGAAGGAAATTATGCGGAAGCTTTACAGAATTATTATGAAGCTATGCGACTGGAAATTGATCCCTATGATCGAAGTTATATACTCTATAATATAGGCCTTATACACACAAGCAACGGGGAGCACACGAAGGCTTTGGAATATTATTTCCGAGCATTAGAACGAAATCCATTCTTACCGCAAGCTTCTAATAATATGGCCGTGATCTGCCATTACGCGCGGCTATCTCCACTATAGAAATAGAAAGAAGGAAAGAATGATCAAACCCGCTGCTAGTACTAAAAATCTTGCTCGTACTAGTAAATAGAAGGGGAAATTAAGAGAATAGGCTTTCTACATATCCATTGTCCAAAGAAACAATTTTTATCAGCTGTATCAAAAAAGACTTTATAGGAGCCAATATAAGAGTAAGTCAGTATGGCCTATATACTATATTCCATGGATAAAAGATCTAATTGATAGTGATAGAAGAAGCACCGTAAAGATCCATTAATGAGGTTTTTTGGCCGATACAATAAGACCTGCTTACTTATGCCATAGGAGAAAAGTTAGGAATCAATTTATGTAATAGAATCGATCCACTAAGGTATTGAGCAGCGGTGTAGTATCAAATCCCAAGGAGAGTGAGTCCTTTTTCTTATCGAAGAAGGTTTTTTCAAAGATTCTATATGAATTTCTATTCGAAATCGAGATAGTTACCTTTCAGAAAACTTTCATGATATAGGGAAATATCTATCCTTAATTCTTCTGAGAGTGGGAGAAGAGATAAAACTGATTATTGAGAAAAGGAACTTTGCAACTCATGTAATCAACTTAAACTCTTCGGGTTATTTGATTTTGGCTAACCCGAGAAAATTTGGATAGATTTACGAGAAATCTCAGTCGGTTGGATAGGGTAGATTAAGATAACACGCCAAAGGAGTTGACTGCAGAGCCGTATGAGACAGGAAACTCTCAAGTACGGTTCTAAGGGAAGGAATTGACTCGCCTATTCCGACCGGGGAGAAGAAGCCATTCGACAGGGAGATTCTGAGATTGCGGAGGCTTGGTTTGATCAAGCTGCGGAGTATTGGAAACAAGCGATAGCGCTTACTCCAGGTAATTATATTGAAGCACAGAATTGGTTGAAGATCACAGGTCGGTTCAAATAAGAAAAGAACATTTTTTTTATTAAAATGAATTCAATGTTAGATCCATCTAATCTGTCGTTGCTACCGGGTAATTGAGTCATTTCATTCTATCTCGCCTAAGAGCATTTGATTGCGTATGATACTTTATAAGCATACACGGCTATTAATATGGTGCAGAATCTATTTCTTTCTATTATCGATTGCTAACTAATCAAAAAGATGTCTAAAATTAAGATAGGGTTTGATATCGGGGTAGACCTTAGTAATGACCAATGAGTGATCATTTAGAATGCAGACTTTGTACCATATATTAGTATAGTGGGTTCATTCAGGCACTGACCCATCTAAATAGGAGTACACTAAGTTGTGAAAAAAAAAGAAAGAATCCTTTTTTCTTCATAGGTTTTTCAAAACAAAGTCCATTAGGCACCTATTATCTATGTCATAATAGATCCGAAGACTTGCCCTGGAGCGACTTCCATATGATAAGTCTCTAGTTAATAACTAAAAAAAATGGTGGGAGATGACATAGAAAATATCTCTCATTCTGATGGGTTGACTAATTCGAATTACTTTACTGTTTATCGGTGGGTCTCTTCGTATGTGTTGTCCGGAAAGAGGAGGACTCAATGATTATTCGTTCGCCGGAACCAGAAGTGAAGATTGTGGTAGATAGGGATCCCATAAAAACTTCATTTGAGCAATGGGCCAGACCTGGCCATTTCTCAAGGACAATAGCTAAAGGCCCGGATACTACCACGTGGATCTGGAACCTACATGCTGATGCTCACGATTTCGATAGCCATACCAGCGATTTGGAGGAAATCTCCCGAAAAGTATTTAGTGCTCATTTCGGTCAACTAGCCATCATCTTTCTTTGGCTGAGTGGAATGTACTTTCATGGGGCCCGTTTTTCCAATTATGAAGCATGGCTGAGCGATCCTACTCACATCAAACCCAGTGCCCAGGTAGTTTGGCCAATAGTGGGTCAAGAAATATTGAATGGAGATGTGGGTGGGGGTTTCCGAGGAATACAAATAACCTCTGGGTTTTTTCAGATTTGGCGAGCATCAGGAATAACGAGTGAATTACAACTTTATTGTACCGCAATTGGAGCATTGGTATTTGCAGCCTTAATGCTTTTTGCTGGTTGGTTCCATTATCACAAGGCTGCTCCAAAACTCGCTTGGTTCCAAGATGTAGAATCCATGTTGAACCACCACTTAGCGGGGTTACTAGGACTTGGGTCTCTTTCTTGGGCTGGACATCAAGTGCATGTATCTTTACCAATTAACCAATTTCTAGACGCTGGAGTAGATCCTAAAGAGATACCACTTCCTCATGAATTTATTTTGAATCGGTCTCTTTTGGCCCAACTTTATCCTAGTTTTTCCGAGGGAGCAACTCCCTTTTTTACTTTGAATTGGTCAAAGTATGCTGAATTCCTTACTTTTCGTGGAGGATTAGATCCGGTAACAGGAGGCCTCTGGTTGACCGACACTGCACACCACCATTTGGCTATTGCCATTATTTTCCTGATAGCTGGTCACATGTATAAGACCAACTGGGGCATTGGTCATGGCCTGAAAGATATTTTAGAAGCTCATAAAGGACCCTTTACAGGTGAGGGCCATAAAGGACTCTATGAGATTCTAACAACATCGTGGCATGCCCAATTAGCTCTTAACCTAGCTATGTTAGGCTCTTTAACTATTGTTGTAGCTCACCATATGTATTCTATGCCCCCCTATCCATATCTAGCTGTGGATTATGGTACACAACTTTCATTGTTCACACATCACATGTGGATCGGTGGATTTCTCATAGTTGGTGCTGCTGCGCATGCAGCGATTTTTATGGTAAGAGACTATGATCCAACTACTCGATACAACGATCTATTAGATCGTGTCCTTAGGCACCGAGATGCAATAATATCACATCTCAACTGGGCATGTATTTTTCTAGGCTTTCATAGTTTTGGCTTGTATATTCATAATGATACCATGAGCGCTTTGGGACGACCCCAAGATATGTTTTCAGATACTGCTATACAATTGCAACCTATCTTTGCGCAATGGATACAAAACACTCATGCTTTAGCACCCAGCGCAACAGCCCCTGGTGCAACAGCAAGCACCAGCTTGACTTGGGGGGGTACTGATTTAGTAGCAGTAGGCGGCAAAGTCGCTTTGTTACCTATTCCACTAGGAACCGCGGATTTTTTGGTACATCACATTCATGCATTTACGATCCATGTAACTGTATTGATACTACTGAAAGGTCTTCTATTTGCCCGCAGTTCCCGTTTGATACCCGATAAAGCAAATCTTGGTTTTCGTTTCCCTTGTGACGGGCCAGGAAGAGGGGGAACATGTCAAGTGTCCGCCTGGGATCATGTCTTCCTGGGACTATTCTGGATGTACAATGCCATTTCCATAGTAATATTCCATTTCAGCTGGAAAATGCAGTCAGATGTTTGGGGCAGCATAAGTGATCAAGGGGTAGTAACTCATATTACGGGAGGAAACTTTGCACAGAGTTCCATTACGATTAATGGGTGGCTACGAGATTTTTTATGGGCACAGTCCTCCCAAGTAATCCAGTCTTATGGCTCTTCATTATCTGCATATGGACTCTTTTTCTTAGGCGCTCATTTTGTCTGGGCTTTCAGTTTAATGTTTCTTTTTAGCGGCCGTGGTTATTGGCAAGAACTCATTGAATCCATCGTCTGGGCTCATAACAAATTAAAAGTTGCTCCTGCTACTCAGCCTAGAGCCTTGAGCATTGTACAAGGACGTGCTGTAG